GTCACAATATTTTTTTTATACATGTCAAAATGATGGAAAACAAAGAATTGCTTTTACATATCCACCCAGTTTATCAATTTTCTGGGAAATGATACAAAGAAAGATTTCTTTGTCTACAACAGACCAATTATTATACGATGAACTATACAATTATTGGATTTATACCAATGAACAAAAAAAAAACAGCTTAAGCACTGAATTTGCTAATAGAATTGCAGTTCTAGACAAAGGACTTTTTTATATAGATGGACTCGATAAAAAAACTCGATTATGCAATGAGAAAACTCAAAAGGAATATTTGCCAAAAATAAATGATCCTTTCTTAAATGGATCCTATCGTGGAATAATAAAAAAAAGCTTTTCACCCTCTATTATAAATGAAACTGCAGTCCAAAATTGGATAGATGGAATTTTGATAAATAAGATTCATAGTATTCTTCGTAATGATTATAATTACCACGAATTTGAACAGAAAAAAGATACATTTAATAAAAAATCAATATCAAAAGAAATTAGCCATTTCATGCCTTTAATGAGTCCATTTTCTGGGGAATCAACATTCAATCTGAAAGGCATTTCTTTACTTCCAGAAGAAGGACAAATTGGTTCAGAAGATCAAGAAACATTTTTAAAACTTTTAGTTGATGCAATCATAGGACTACAAAAAAAAAAGAAATTAATAAAAAAATGGATACATAAAATAAATAAAACAGTTCCATGCTGGTCATACAAATTAATTGATTCTTTCGAACAGCAAGAAAGACAAAATGATGACATCATACCTACAACAAATCCTCAAATTCGCTCAAGAAAAGCTAAACGTGTAGTTATTTTTACTGGTAACCAAGAAAATATAGATGCAAATAAGTCTAATCAAACAGAAGAAGTTTCTTTGATATGTTATTCACAACAATCTGATTTTCGTCGAGACATAATAAAAGGTTCCATGCGTGTTCAAAGACGTAAAATAGTTATTGGGGAATTATTTCAAGCAAATATACATTCACCACTTTTTTTAGACAGAATAGAGAAATCTTCTTTTTTTTCTATTAACATTTCAAAAGTAATTAAAAGGATTTTTCCAAATTATATAGAAAAAATTGACGAATTTCCAATTTATGATTATATCGAAGAACAAAAAAAAGACGAAGAGAAAATAAAAGAATACAAACTAAAAGAAGAAAAAATAAAAGAAAAAGCACGAATAGAAATAGCTGAAGCCTGGGATACCATGCCACTTGCTCAAATAATAAGAGGTTTGATGTTAGTAACCCAGTCATTTCTTAGAAAATATTTTCTATTACCTGTATTTATAATCGCAAAGAATTTGGGTCGTATATTATTATTACAACGTCCTGAATGGTCTGAAGATTTCGAAGAATGGAATAAAGAAATGCATATTAAATGTACCTATAATGGTGTCCAGTTATCAGAAACAGAATTTCCTAAAAACTGGTTAAAAGATGGTATTCAGATAAAGATACTATTTCCTTTCTGTCTAAAACCTTGGCACAGACCTCCACTAAAACCTTCTTATCAAGATAAACTTAAAAAAGCAGAACAAAAAAAGAATAATAATAATAATTTTTGTTTCTTAACAATTTGGGGAATGGAAACTGAACTTCCTTTTGGTTCAGCCCGAAAACAACCTTCTTTTTTTAAACCTATTTTAAAGGGGCTTGATAAAAAAATTAGAAAATTTATAACAAAATGTTTTCGAGTTTTAAAAATTATCATTGTCATTGTCAAAAGCAAAATTGAATTTTGGCTAAAGGTTTCAAATGAAACAAAAAATGATTTTATTCAAAGCTTTATGTTTTTTAAAAAAAAAATAAAAAAAATTGCAACAGTAAATACAATTCAGGTATTTGGATTGAGAGACGAATCTAGTGAAATACAAAAAAAAAAAAATTCGACAATCAATAATCATATGGTTCATGAACCATCCATTCAAGCCCGATTCATGAATCGGACAAACTATTCAAATTCAGTAGCCGAACACACAAGGAAGGATCTGTCTAATAGAACAAGTACAATACAAAATCAAATAGAAAAAATTGAAAAAGAAAAAACAAAACGATTCCAAACTAAAAAATTAATCCTTAAACCTAAGAAAATACATTATGGTACTAAAAAATTAAAATCAATCCAAAATATTGGTCAAATATTAAAAAGACTAAATAGTCGATTAAATCATAATTTAAAAAAATTTTTTAGGGAAAGTATATTCGTAGATATATTTGTATATATTATTAATATTTCCCGAATTAATATACAACTTTTTCTTGAATCAACAAAGCATTTAAATTTGAATGAAAAACCCCCTGACAATAATAAAAAAAATAAAGAAAGGATTGTGAAAACAAATAAAAAAACAATTCAATTTATAAAATCACTTTTTTATTTTATTAATCATATTCATAAGAATTCAAAGATTCTTTCGAATTTCTCGTTTTTGTCACAAGCCTATGTATTTTATAAATTATCACAAGGCGAAATTCTTAACTTATATAAGTCTAAGTTAAGATCTATCCTTCAATATCGGGAAACGTCTTTATTTCTAAAAAATGAAATTCCAAATTTTTTTGGAACACAAGGAATAACTCCTTCTAAGTTAAAGATTAAAAAAATTCCAAATTGGGGACTGAATCAATGTAAAAACTGGTTAAAATTAAAAAAAAATTATCAATACGATTTATCTCAGATAAAATGGTTTCAATTAGGACCACAAAAATGGCACAATCAAGTCACTAAATATTGTGAAGTTGAAAATAAAACTTTACATAAAAACAAAAATCATTCATATAAAAAAGACCTATTACTGAAACTTAATTACAGAAATACAAAAAATTCTGAAAACCATTTATTTCTCGATCAAAAAGATAAATTAAAAAAAAACCATAGATATGATATTTTAGCATATCATTTTATTTTTTATGAATATAAGAAGGATTCATATAGATATGGAGAACCATTACAAGTAAATAAAAACCAAGAATTTTGGTATACTTATAATTACCGCATACCTAAAAACGAATTAATTGATGTATGGTGGGGTATCCCTATCACTAATTATTTAAGAATAAACGACATAGAGAAAAATACAGATAGAAAATTTTTTGATTGGAAAATTCTCCGTTTTGATCTTAGAAAAAAAATCGACATTGAGGCTTGGATCAATATTAGTAGTAGTACTGAAAATACTACGACTGAACCGAAAATTGAGAAAATTGTTGATAAAATTGAAAAAAAAGATCTTTTTTATCGCACAATTTATCAAGAAATCAAACAATCCCATAAAAAACAAATCCTTTTTGATTGGATGGGGATGAATGAAGAAATAATAAGCCGTCCTATATCGAATCTCGGATTTTGGTTCTTCCCAGAATTTTTCTTACTTTATAATGCATATAAAATAAAACCTTGGTTTTTACCAATTAATTTAATTTTTTCAAATTTTAATAGAAGTTCTAATTTTAGCGAAAAGAAAAGCATCAATAGAACAAAAAAAGTGAATCCTTTTACTCTACTATCAAATGCAAAAAAATATCTTGAATTAGAGAATAGGAATAAAGAACTCATAAGTCAAAGAGATCCCGAATCCGATGTTCAAAAAAATTCCGAATTTCTTATCCCAAACCATCAAAAAGATATTCAAGAAAATCATATAGGATTAGATATAAAAAATCGTAGTAAAAAAAAACAAGACAAGAGTAGTCCAGAAGCAGAACTCTATTTCTTTCTTAAAAGGTATTGGCTTTTTCAATTAAGATGGGATGATTCTTTGAATCAAAAATTGATCAATAATATTAAAATCTACTGTCTTCTACTTAGATTGAAAAATCCAAGAGAAATTACAATATCCTCGATTGAAAGAAGAGAAATGAGTCTGAATATAATGCTGATTCAGCAAGATTTAACTCTTACCCAATTGATAAAAAGGAGACTATTTATTATTGAACCCACTCGTCTGTTTCTACGGGGCAACACACAATTTAGTCTGTATCAAACCATAGGTATTTCATGGATTCATAAGAGTAAACAACAAAATACTCAAAAAAGAAACATCGACAATATTGATAATAAAAATTCGGATGAATGGATTCCAAGATATCAAATGGTGATGAAAAAGAGAGACAAAACTTTTTTTGATGTACTTGTTCCTGAAAAGATTTTTTCCCCTAGGCATCGTAGAGAATTGAGAATTCTAATTTGTTTGAATGCAAGTAATAATAATGGTATGTATAGGAATCCATTATCTTACAACAAGAATCAGATAAAAAACTGCCGTCAATTTTTTGATGAAAACAAAAAGCTTAGGCGCGAAAACAATCCAGTTCTAAAATTGAAAGTTTTTCTTTGGCCTAATTATCGATTAGAAGATTTAGCCTGTATGAATCGTTATTGGTTTGATACTAATAATGGTAGCCGTTTTAGTATATTAAAAATATATATGTATCCACGAGTAAAAATGCATTTAAGATAAATTTTTCTTATATATTCACTATTATCTGCTAGATAAATAGAAGCATACACGTCTCGCCTGCAATCGTAATATATGATACTAATTTGATGACGGATCAATTAGATCTCTAAAGGAATCGCCGAAATTTTTTTAATAAAAAATAAGGAAATGTTTATACCCGGTTAAAAAAGCTGGCATTATTATTACTGATCGATCAAATTTATTATTTGAGAAATAAAAAAAGGTAAGGAAGATTAAAAATTTATGAACAAAAATTCATTTATATCCGCGATTTCGCATGAAAAAAAAGAAGAAAACAGGGGATCTGTTGAATTTCAAGTTTTCTGTTTTACCACCAAGATCCGAAGACTTACTTCACATTTGAAATTGCATAAAAAAGATTATTCATCTCGGAGAGGTCTACGAAAAATTCTAGGAAAACGTCAACGACTACTGGTTTATTTATCAAATAAAAATAGAGTACGTTATAAAGAATTAATTAGTCAATTGAATATTCGAGAGCTAAAAATGCGTTAATTTTAAGAGTTGTTTTGAATTATTTGATTTGTTAGATTTTGAATTTTGATGAACTTTTTGCAATTCATGGAAAATTTTTTTCATGAAAGAATGAATCGGGGCAAAACTTATGACTCTACCAACTACAAGAAAAGACCTCATGATAGTGAATATGGGCCCTCACCACCCATCAATGCATGGCGTTCTCCGACTTATTGTTACTTTAGACGGTGAGGATGTTATTGACTGTGAACCAATATTGGGTTATTTACACAGAGGGATGGAGAAAATTGCCGAAAACCGAACAATTATACAGTATCTACCTTATGTAACACGGTGGGATTATTTAGCGACTATGTTCACAGAAGCAATAACTGTAAATGGACCCGAACAGTTGGGAAATATTCAAGTACCTAAAAGGGCTAGCTATATCAGAGTTATTATGTTGGAGTTAAGTCGTATAGCTTCTCATTTGTTATGGCTCGGCCCTTTTATGGCAGATATTGGGGCGCAGACCCCCTTTTTCTATATTTTCAGAGAAAGAGAATTAGTATATGATTTATTTGAAGCTGCCACCGGTATGAGAATGATGCATAATTTTTTTCGTATTGGAGGAGTAGCTGCCGATTTACCTTATGGGTGGATAGATAAATGTTTAGATTTTTGTGAGTATTTTTTAATGGGACTTGCTGAATACCAGCAACTGATTACGCGAAATCCTATTTTTTTAGAACGAGTTGAAGGAGTAGGCATTATTGGCGAAGAAGAAGCAATAAACTGGGGCTTATCAGGACCAATGCTACGATCTTCCGGAATACAATGGGATCTTCGTAAAGTTGATCATTATGAGTGTTATGATGAATTTGATTGGGAAGTGCAATGGCAAAAAGAAGGGGATTCGTTAGCTCGGTATTTAGTACGAATAGGTGAAATGACAGAATCCATAAAAATTATCCAACAAGCTCTAGAAGGAATTCCAGGGGGTCCCTATGAGAATTTAGAAATTCGACGCTTTAATAGGATAAAATATCCTGAATGGAATGATTTTGAATATCGATTCATTAGTAAAAAGCCGTCTCCCACTTTTGAATTGTCGAAGCAAGAACTTTATGTGAGAGTCGAAGCCCCAAAAGGGGAGTTGGGTATTTTTTTGATAGGAGATCAGAGTGTTTTTCCTTGGAGATGGAAAATTCGCCCACCCGGTTTTATCAATTTGCAAATTCTCCCTCAGTTAGTTAATAAAATGAAATTGGCTGATATTATGACAATATTAGGTAGCATAGATATCATTATGGGAGAAGTTGATCGTTGAAATGATAATTGATCCAACAAAAATAAAAAATATCAACTCTTTTTACAGATTGGAATCCGTAAAAGAGATTTATGGGACTATATGGATACTTTTCCCTATTTTGATTCTCATACTAGGAATCACAATAGGGGTACTAGTAATTGTATGGTTAGAAAGAGAAATATCCGCAAGTATACAACAACGTATTGGACCTGAATATGCTGGTCCTTTAGGAATTCTTCAAGCTTTAGCAGACGGAACAAAACTGCTTTTTAAAGAAAACCTTCTTCCATCTCGGGGGGATACACGTTTATTTAGTATGGGGCCTTCTATAGCCGTCATATCAATTCTACTAAGTTATTCAGTAATTCCTTTTGGTTATCACCTTGTTCTAGCCGATCTCAGTATTGGGGTTTTTGTATGGATCGCTTTTTCAAGTATTGCTCCAATTGGACTTCTTATGTCAGGATATGGATCAAATAATAAATATTCCTTTTTAGGTGGTCTACGAGCTGCTGCTCAATCAATTAGTTATGAAATACCGTTAACTCTATGTGTGTTATCAATATCTCTACGTGTGATTCGTTAAGGCCTAAGTCTTCATTTATAAGAAACGAGTTTTAGAACGTATTAAATAGATTTTTTTATTTACCGATAAGTTTAAAAAAGAAAACCGGATAGTTAGATGAGGGAAAAAAAAACAGCTTATAAATTCGCAGTAAAAAAAAAAATATCATTTCCTATGTACAAGGGTTAAGCGCAAATAAACATAAACAGGCATGACTGTTTACCCCCAATATTAATTATTAATTAATTAGTAAGTATAACTTGAAGCGGGTTGAAAATAAAAATTTTAGGGAGTTTTGACTCTATATAAAATATAAAAAAAGCCTATTACAATATAGATTGCGTAAAAAAAAGTGGATGATTAGGAACACCAAAGTACACAAAGGATTCGTAATAGAGATTATGTAAGTTCTCCGAAGTTTATATAAAAGAAATACTAATTGAGGCTTAAAATTAGTAGAAATTTTCAAGTAGTACTCCCACAAATTCCGATCCAGAGTATGCTCCTATCCACCCATTAAGTAAATAACTATCAGGAACGAAGTAATCCTTTAACTTTTAACTTTTTTTTAAGCCTAAATAAAAGAAATAAAAATCAGATGGACAAAAAAAACTCTTTTTTTCGATATACATATTCATGTTCATGGAAATGAAATTTTTGCCATGACAGAAGTCATGAATCAATGTTTAAATCTTAAAAAAAATCAGGTAAATTTTGTATTTTTAGGAGTATTTTATTCAAGTATTAAGTTATTACTCAACAAAAATTGAGTCAGTCAAAGGATGAGATACATTCCGAAGCCCTGTTATAGTATCGCAGACAGAATTTCATTGGTTTAATTCAGGATCTTTCAGTTTATTTTTACTTTATCTATTCGACAAGGATATCAGTAAATAATATCGAATCAATCCTAAGATTTATTTATGGCTCTCGAGGAGCCGTATGAGGTGAAAATCTCATGTACGGTTCTATAATAGCGATGACAAGAGTGATCTTATCATCGACTGTGATTATCTAACAGTTCAAGTACAGTTGACATAGTTGAAGCGCAGTCAAAATATGGTATTTGGGGGTGGAATTTGTGGCGGCAACCTATAGGATTTATTGTTTTTATAATTTCTTCTCTAGCAGAATGCGAGAGATTGCCTTTTGATTTACCAGAAGCAGAAGAGGAATTAGTAGCAGGTTATCAAACCGAATATTCAGGTATTAAATTTGGTTTATTTTATGTTGCTTCCTATCTAAATCTACTAATATCGTCATTATTTGTAACAATTCTTTACTTGGGTGGTTGGGATTTTTCTATTCCAGATATATTTATTTCTGAGTTTTTTGAAATAAATAAAGCGGAAGGAGTTTTTGGAACGACATTTGATATTTTCATTACATTAGGGAAAACGTTTTTGTTCTTGTTCATTCCGATCGCAACAAGATGGACTTTACCTAGACTGAGAATGGACCAATTATTAAATCTTGGATGGAAATTTCTTTTACCTATTTCTTTAGGTAATCTATTATTAACAACTTCTTCCCAACTCCTTTCATTATAAATTATCAAAAAAAGAGACTCTTTGCTACTCATTAGAATTTTAATTTGTCTCAAACAAGAGAAAGAAACAAAATCTTATTTTTTATTTTGATATTTAATATATGTTCCCTATGGTAACTGGGTTCATCAATTATGGTCAACAAACCGTACGCGCGGCAAGGTACATTGGTCAAGGTTTTTTTATTACCCTATCTCATGCCAACCGTTTACCTGTAACTATTCAATATCCTTATGAAAAATTGATCACCTCGGAGAGGTTTCGTGGTCGAATACACTTTGAGTTTGATAAATGTATTGCTTGTGAAGTATGTGTTCGTGTATGTCCGATAGATTTACCCGTGGTTGATTGGAAATTGGAAACAAATATTCGCAAAAAACGATTGCTTAATTACAGCATTGATTTCGGAATCTGTATATTTTGTGGTAATTGTGTTGAGTATTGTCCAACAAATTGTTTATCAATGACTGAAGAATATGAGCTTTCTACTTATGATCGTCATGAATTAAATTATAATCAAATTGCTCTGGGTCGTTTACCAATATCAATAACTGATGATTACACAATTCGAACTATTTTGAATTCACCTCAAACAAAAGACAAATCTGGTGATTAAAAAAGACTTCGTAATTACTAAATGACTAAATTCGTAATGTTCCTTGATTTCTTATTTTTAATCAGTTTTAAAAAAAGAAATTCAATATAACAATATAATATAGTTAATTAAAATTCAAAAAGTTTATTTTTTTTTTGCAATAATTTTAAATTCCAACTATTCGCTATTGGTGAAAATTAAAATTTTTATTGAAAATCTGGTTACTGTAATGATTTTAAATAAATTTAATTGAAAATCTGGTTACTGTAATGATTTTAAATAGTTTTGAGTTCGGTCTACTAGAAAGTTGTACATATTAGGATTTAACAATTAGGAATGCACGAATCTTTTTTCCTGTTCAATTCAATAAGATCATGAAACATTCTGATTTTTTATCTCTTATTTTATATATAATGGATTTACCTGGACCAATACATGATTTTCTTTTAGTCGTTCTCGGAACAGGTCTTATATTAGGAGGTCTAGGAGTAGTATTATTTAACAATCCAATTTTTTGTGCCTTTTCGTTGGGATTGGTTCTTGTTTGTATATCTTTATTCTATATTCTAGCTAATTCGCAGTTTGTAGCTTCTGCGCAACTCCTTATTTATGTGGGAGCTATAAATGTTTTAATAATATTTGCTGTAATGTTCATGAATGGGCCAGAATATGACACAAATTTACGGCTGTGGACTGTTGAGGACAACGTCACTTCGTTCATTTGTACAAGTCTTTTTGTTTCATTAATTTTTATTACTCTAAATACGTCATGGTATGCTATTATTTGGACTACAAAATCAAACCAGATTCTAGAACAAGATTTGATAACTACTAGTCAACAAATCGGAATTCATTTATCAACAGATTTTTTTCTTCCTTTTGAACTCATTTCAATAATTCTTTTAGTTGCTTTAATAGGCGCAATTGCTGTAGCGCGTCAATAATTCATTTTGAAAACCAGCAATAAAAAAAATTCGATTTTCTCATATCTATTTACATTAAATTATATTCGTATTGGTTTAGAAACTTTTAGTTGGATTGCTTATTTCGTATTACCAACATATTTTTTCTCTTTTCTTTTTTAAAATTATATTTGATTTGACCTTTTCGTATTCTAGTCAATCAACTGAGGTTTAATTGTTGTTCATATTGAAATGAATAAAAATTTATATTGCTAAGGAGTTGGTCAATGATGCTCGAACATGTACTTGTTTTGAGTGCTTATTTATTTTCTATCGGAATCTATGGATTAATCACAAGCCGAAATTTGGTTCGGGCTCTTATGTGTCTTGAACTTATATTGAATGCTGTTAATCTAAATTTTGTAACATTTTCTGATTTTTTTGATAGCCGCCAATTAAAGGGAAACATTTTCGCCATTTTTGTTATAGCTATTGCAGCCGCTGAAGCAGCTATTGGGCTTGCTATTGTTTCATCAATTTATCGTAACAGAAAATCAACTCGTATCAATCAATCGAATTTATTGAATAAATAGTCTTTTTTTTCTTATTCTATAATATAATTTTAATTTTTAATTATAGAATTATATATATTATATTATAATTATATATATTATAATTATAATAATATTATAACTATAACTATATAAATTGTAATTTGATTTGAAGTTCAATTTAGATTACTAGGTATCGCATTTTAAGATAAAACATATTTTTATAATGGCAGAAGTCAAAGTATTTTAGACCTCTTTCCCATTTATTTTTTAGTAAGTCACCAATCCAATCCAAGCCAGAAGTACATTGATTCAAAAAATTCTGGTAAATCATTGATTCGTCTGGTATTTTAATATGTACTTCATTTACTTTACTATATAAAAACTAGATCGAAAATTTAAATTAATGAAATTCAAAAAATTAAAGATCCTATGTCACATTCAGTAAAGATTTATGATACATGTATAGGGTGTACTCAATGTGTTCGGGCTTGCCCCACAGATGTCTTAGAAATGATACCTTGGGATGGATGTAAGGCTAAACAAATAGCTTCCGCCCCAAGAACGGAGGACTGTGTTGGTTGTAAGAGATGTGAATCCGCTTGTCCAACAGATTTTTTAAGCGTTCGAGTTTATTTATGGCATGAAACAACGCGGAGCATGGGTCTAGCTTATTGATACGTTCCAGAAAATTCCATTTGAATCCATTTAATTCAATTTGGATTTTTTTACTGATAAAAAGGCGCACCCGAAAAGAAATTTCTTTTCGGGTGCGCCTTTTTTTGGCCCAAGTGTATCTTGTCTTTATCACGAATTTTTTTCCTTGGTTAACAACAATTGTAGTTTTGCCTATATTGGCAGGTTCTTTAATTTTCGTTTTTCCTCATAGAGGAAATAAGGTAATACGCTGGTATACTATAGGTATAGGTATTTTAGAGTTACTTCTAACGACCTATGCATTTTTTTATCATTTCCAACCGGACGACCCATTAATCCAACTGGCAGAAGATTATAAATGGATCAACTTTTTTGATTTTCACTGGAGATTAGGAATAGATGGACTTTCAATAGGACCCGTTTTACTGACGGGATTCATCACTACTTTAGCTACTTTAGCAGCTTTTCCAGTTACTCGGGATTCCCGATTATTCCACTTTCTGATGTTAGCAATGTATAGTGGTCAAATAGGATCATTTTCGTCTCGAGACCTTTTACTTTTTTTCATAATGTGGGAATTAGAATTAATTCCTGTTTATCTACTTTTATCGATGTGGGGAGGAAAAAAACGTCTATACTCCGCTACTAAATTTATTTTGTATACAGCGGGCGGTTCCATTTTTCTATTAATAGGAGTTCTGGGTGTTGGTTTATATGGTTCCACTGAACCTACTTTAAATTTGGAAAGATTAGTGAATCAATCGTATCCCCTCGGATTAGAAATAATATTATATATTGGATTTTTTATTGCTTTTGCTGTCAAATTACCAATTATACCTTTACATACATGGTTACCAGATACCCATGGGGAAGCCCATTACAGTACTTGTATGCTTCTAGCGGGAATCTTATTAAAAATGGGAGCGTATGGGTTGGTTCGGATCAATATGGAATTATTACCTCATGCTCATTCAATATTTTCTCCTTGGTTGATAATAATCGGCACAATGCAAATAATCTATGCAGCTTTAACATCTCCTGGCCAGCGTAATTTAAAAAAAAGAATAGCCTATTCCTCTGTATCTCACATGGGTTTTATAATTATAGGAATTAGTTCTATAACTGAAACGGGACTTAATGGAGCCATTTTACAAATAATCTCTCATGGATTTATTGGTGCTGCACTTTTTTTCTTAGCGGGAACTAGTTACGATAGAATACGTCTTGTTTATCTCGACGAAATGGGCGGAATAGCTATTCCAATGCCAAAAACATTTACACTATTCAGTAGCTTTTCCATGGCATCCCTTGCCTTACCGGGCATGAGTGGTTTCATTGCGGAATTAATAGTGTTTTTTGGAATAATTATGAGTCAAAAATTACTTTTAATGCCAAAAATACTAATTACTTTTGGAATGGCAATTGGAATGATATTAACTCCTATTTATTCATTATCTATGTCACGCCAAATGTTTTATGGATATAAGTTATTTAATATTACAAACTCTTATCTTTTTGATTCTGGACCACGAGAATTTTTTGTTTCGACTTCTATCTTTCTACCAGTAATAGGTATTGGCGTTTACCCAGATTTCGTTCTTTCATTATCCGCTGAGAAGGTAGAAGCTATTCTATCAAAATTTTTTTATATATAAGTTTCCTTTCATTAAATTAAAAAGTAGTCTTTTTTATATTACGGACTGAGTTGGAATTCTAATTGGGCATGCTTGATGTTTGTGAGAACCATTTAAATGGTTCTCACCTATTTATAAGTTTATAAAAAGCACCTTGTTCTATGTTTGTATTCGTAGGGTCCTCTGTTCAATTTAATTAATTGTTAATTTATAAGTTTATGTGAATGAACCATAACTATGTAGCCCTATTCCTAAGAGATTGACTCCAAAATAGCATATCCAAATTATAAGAAAGCCGATAAACGCTATAATTGCAGAATTTGCACCCTGTAAATTTTTATTTGTTCTAATATGTAAATAAATTGCAAATACAGTCCAAGTAATAAATGCCCAAGTTTCTTTTGGATCCCAATTCCAGTATGAACCCCATGCCTCATTGGCCCATACTGCTCCTGAAAGAATACCTATGGTTAAAAAGATAAATCCTAAACTAATAACACGATAACTCCAATGATCCAGTTGTTCCATCAATTGAAACCTGTAATAATTTTTAGCAGAAAAGGGTGAACCGCTTTCTAAAATATTGCCTTTTTCATTCATGTGTTGAATCTCACTGAAGAAAAATGATTCATTTAATAAAAGTTTTCTTTTATCAGAAAGGGTTATTATATCTTTTTGAAATATAATAATTAGAAGTGCTACCGATAATAATGATCCGCCTAAAAGAGCTGCATAACCCAGTACCATCATACTTACGTGCATCATTAACCAATGGGATTGAAGAGCGGGCACTAATATTGAAGATTGATGCATTTCCGTTAAAAGACCTGAAGTAGCAAACCCTTGAGTAAAAAAAGCACTTGGTGCAGTTATTGCACTTAAATTCTTTTTTTTTTTTAAATATGGAATCATATGAATAATGTAAAAACTCCAGGAAAGGAAGATTAATGATTCATATAGATCACTTAACGGGAAATGTTTCCAATAAACCCAACGAGTAACTAATAATCCCGTTATAGAAAAAAAAGTAACTATCATGCCTTTTTCTATTGATTCTAATGAATCATATAGTCGTACTTTTTCATTGACTAATAAAGTTATTAGATGGAGTGTAATTACAATGGAAACTGTTGAAAAAGAAATATGAGTCAAAATATGTTCTAAAGTCGAAAATATCATAAAAAATAAAAAAATAAATCCCTCAATTACAATTTATTAAATGAAAATATGAAAGAAAATGCATTTACTTTTTCATTATTATTATTCATTATAGGCTATAGAACTCTTTAATTCTTTTGAGACTTCATAAGATGACATGCCGCTACTCGGACTCGAACCGAGATGCTCTCGCACTGCTTCCTAAGAGCAGCGTGTCTACCAATTTCACCATAGCGGCTTGTTTGAAATCATAATAGTCTTGTTTTATTCAATCGTCGAGATTAATTCAATATAATATATTTGTTCTTTTATTTTAGAAAATATTCAAGTTTATAAATTTTCTAAATTAAAGAGAATTCAAAAATCGGAATTTTCTTTTTAAGTCAATTTTAGAGGACTACTGTGATTTGTCAAGTGACGTTCGTATAGTTTCTATTTTGAGCTCTTGTAATTAGATTATTTGGTCTCTCATTTTGTGGTCTACCACAAAAAAGTTTTTTTTTTCGTTTTAATTTGGTAATTATAAATGGATTTTTTATCGGATTTCTAAACTCGTAAATAACAAATCAAGATGAGTATGGGTAGAATATGAATATAGAAAAATCCATTTTTGTAGATTGTAGATCACAATTTAAGTACGATACCAAACCCTTTTTTCGTAAATGGCTATTTTTAGATCCAAAAAAATGAATTAAAAATAGACAGGATATTTTCTTTGTCTATAGGTTCTTTTCTGTTTCAACAAACCCATTGTAATATTGAACTGAGTATGTCATATAATAAAAATTTTGCCTTTTCTATTGATAATTTTGTAAAAAAAATTTCGCATATAATCTTGAACTCAAAAAAACTTTGATAATTTTCTTGTGATAAAACAAACAGGTTGATGGGGAAAAAATCCCCATCTTCGAAATAAAAAAATAAATTAAAAAAACGATGATGATTCTATCTTTTTTTTTTTCAAAAAAAAAAGGTTATGGTTGACATAAGAGTTCCTCGTCTACATATCATAAGACAAAAAATCGAATTAATAAATACAAAATATTAATTGCATATTTTAATTAGAAAGAAATTTGTTTTTCATTTTTGATTAATTTTTTTTTGAAATGAAAAAGTAAATCTTGTCATAATTTATCACACTAATTGGTTATGTTAGGCTCTTTTTTTTTTTTAATCTGAATCAGGTCGATTACTCTTATTCCAAGTTTTTAGTACTTATTTTTAGTACAAAAAAACTTTTAGAATTCCCCGTCGAAAGAGATTTTGCTAACGAAAAAGCTTTTAACGCCGCCCAATATCCCTTCTTTTTCCAAATATTTTTACGAATACGCTTTTTGGAAATAGAAGTACGCTTTTTTGGAACTGCCATTTCAAATTAAATTTATTTTTTAGTGTTATAGTTGGATGTGAAACACATCTATTGTTCAAACAAATCTTTGTTTCTTATTCATTATCTATGTATTTATATTCTAAACGAAAACCTCTTCATTAAGTGTTTAAAAATCGAAAAACAAAATTAGAAATTGCATATCCAATTAAATTTTTAAAACCAATACTTACGGAATCTTAAGTCAAAAACTTGACTTTAGTTTTTTGAAAACATATCGACATTTTTTTCTATTTAGAATGGAAAACAATAAAAAAATTGTCCGTAAAACAGGTTAATAATTCTGAACAAATTTTAGAATAAACTAATTCGTTTGTATCATTATTGATTTTAATTTTATTTTATTAAACCTTTAGTAAGTAAATCTTCTGATTAAAGATTTTTTTTAGCCTGTATTCTATAATACACATTATAAATGATTAAATTATAATAAAATGTAAAAGTTGAAATTTTTTATCTTCCTTCTCAATTTAATATAGTCAAATTGACTGAATAATCACTAATATACTTATTTTGACTAAACCATTTTTATTTGACCAATGAGAACTTCTTTATTTGAATATTAAAAAAAATTCAATTCGAAAAAAATTTTTTCTATTATGCAACATATATACCAATATGCATGGATCATACCCTTCATTCCACTTCCAGTTCCTTTGTTAATAGGGGTGGGACTTCTCCTTTTTCCGACAGCGACCAAAAATCTTCGGCGTATGTGGGCTTTTTCTAGTATTTCTTTGTTAACTCTAACTATGCTTTTTTCGATGACGCTGTCGATTCAACAAATAAATAGTAATTCCATTTATCAATATGTATGGTCTTGGACTATAAATAATGATTTTTCTTTCGAATTGGGCTACTTTCTCGATCCACTTACTTCTATTATGTCAGTGTTAATAACTACTGTTGCAATTTTGGTTCTTATTTATAGTGATAATTATATGTATCATGATGGGGGATATTTAAGATTTTTTGCTTATATGAGTTTTTTTACTACTTCCATGTTAGGATTAGTTACTAGTTCAAATTTGATACAAATTTATATTTTTTGGGAATTAGTTGGGATGTGTTCATATCTATTAATAGGTTTTTGGTTTACACGACCCACTGCCGCGAATGCTTGTCAAAAAGCGTTTGTGACTAATCGTGTAGGAGATTTTGGCTTATTATTAGGAATTTTGGGTCTTTATTGGGTAACAGGCAGTTTTGATTTTCGTGATTTGTTTGAAATATTTACTAACTTAATTAACAATAATGAGGTCAATCTTTTATTTTGTATTTTATGTACTTTCTTCTTATTTGCTGGTGCAGTTGCAAAATCTGCCCAATTTCCCCTTCATGTATGGTTACCCGATGCTATGGAAGGGCCGACTCCTATTTCAGCGCTCATACATGCTGCGACCATGGTCGCGGCGGGGATTTTTCTAGTTGCTCGACTTTTTCCTCTTTTTATAGTTATACCTTATATAATGTATATAATCGCTTTTATAGGTATAATAACTTTATTTTTAGGAGCTACTTTAGCTCTTGCTCAAAAAGACATTAAGAGAAGTTTAGCTTATTCTACAATGTCTCAATTGGGTTATATGATGTTAGCCCTAGGTATGGGTTCTTATAGAGCTGCTTTATTTCATTTGATTACTCATGCTTATTCAAAAGCATTATTGTTTTTAGGATCCGGGTCTCTTATTCATTCAATGGAAACGCTTATTGGATATTCTCCAGAAAAAAGTCAGAATATGGTACTTATGGGGGGATTAACAAAACATCTTCCAATTACAAAAACGGCTTTTTTAATAGGTACGCTTTCGCTTTGTGGGATTCCCCCTCTGGCTTGCTTTTGGTCCAAAGATGAAATTCTTAATAATAGTTGGTTGTATTCGCCAATTTTAGCACTAATAGCTTATTTCACAGCTGGATTAACCTCATTTTATATGTTTCGAATCTATTTGCTTACATTTGACGGGCATTTGAACCTTTATTCTAAGAATTATAGTGGAAAAAAAAGCAGTTCCCTCTATTCATTATCTCTATGGGGTAAAGAAGGATTGAAAACGATTAATAAAAATTTTTCTTTATTTACCTTATTAACAATGAATAATACTGGGGAAGGAGCTTCTGTTTTTATGAAAAAATCATCTAAAATTTCCCGAAATTTTTTTAAAATGATGCGATCTTTTATTACTATTACTGATACTTATACTGATTTTGATAATCAAAAAGTTTTTG